TTATGGCAAGAAAAAGTCTCATTCAAAGAGAGAAAAAGAGACAAGTATTGGAACAGAAATATCATTCGATTCGTCAATCTTTGGAAAGAGAGATAAGCAAAGTTTCATCATTAGATGACAAATGGGAAATTCATAGAAAATTGCAATCCTCACCACGTAATAGTACACCTACACGTCTTCATCGACGTTGTTTTCTGACTGGGAGATCCAGAGCCAACTATCGGGACTTCGGTCTATCCGGACATGTACTTCGTGAGATGACCCACGCATGTTTGTTGCCCGGGATGAAAAAATCGAGTTGGTAGGAAGAGAAAATATTCTCTTGAATATTCTTATGAGAATAGAAAGTGAGAATAGAAATAAAAGTCCCCCTATCCTTATAGGGGGATGGCATGTCCAATGCTTGTTTGGTATGTCAATTTTCGATTATCCTATCAAAGGATAGTGCGGGGTAGAGCAGTTTGGTAGCTCGCAAGGCTCATAACCTTGAGGTCACGGGTTCAAATCCCGTCTCCGCCAGAACAGAAAGAATATTTACAGTCTGGAAAAGATTATCCTCTCATTTAAGAATGGAATGAGAAGTAGGATAAATATATGAACACTACACGAGTTATTAATTATCCTATTCCATTACTTTGAATGGGCGGGTAGCGGGAATCGAACCCGCATCTTCTCCTTGGCAAGGAGAAATTTTACCACTCAACCATACCCGCTCTTAGTCATTCCGATATACACATATATATAACATATATGTTTCTATATAGATATATCTATCTATCTATAGATATGAACATATCTATAGATATAGATAGATATCTCATTTGTATATGTTTAGATACCATTTATGTAATAATGTTACATTATAGCGAAAGAACCCCTCCCTCGAACACTTTTATTTTGTTTCTTGGAACTTATACCAAATGCCCTTCAGAACTAGAATGCCATCTGAGTGGGGAGGAAATTCTAACCCGAAACATTTCCAATTTAAGATATGAAAGAATTAAGGATACCTACCAAAAAGACTAATCCAATCCATAATGATGCACCCGAAAATATAACATTTTTGTTACTTGACCAACCATCAGGAGAGGCAAGTACGACAGGTACACCAATCACTAGGAGGAATGAAATAGCAATTAATGCAAACACGGCCAATTGGAAAGCAATAGTCATGTTTGTGACCCCACAAGCTTCCGACGGGTGAAATGGACTATACCATCCGATCCCCATCCGGCGAAATTTTCCCCAAATGCACCATGGCCATCGAATTCTTATTCGGGCGTGAAGGAGGAGGGAAATTCTTTTTCCAGATGATCATGATAAAGAATCCTATGTCATATATAGGTATAGGTATATGTCATATACATGCATCAATCTATGCATATACGGTCATGGTATAAACCATATAGGCAGATATTCCCTGGGGGAGTAAAATAAAAATTATCCCCGGGAGAGATGGCCGAGTGGTTCATGGCTCCGGTCTTGAAAACCGGTATGGTTACAAAAAACTATCGAGGGTTCGAATCCCTCTCTCTCCTTTTGTTTGTTGAACAATTCAACTTATCGGCCTGGCCCATACCAAAAAGAGAATAGCTCGGCTGAATATAGCCGAGCTACAAGGTCAAGTTGGAAGGGGAGTATTTAATGATACCCCTATACCGATTGGGAGATGCAATGAAATTGAATCGATCTCTCTCTTTCATCAATTTGATCTCTTGTTCTAGTTAAGAGGGTTCATGGAAAGGACAGGTTCGAAATCACGATCAATTCCTTTCTCGAATCCTGCTGCAGCTGCACGAGCCCTTCCCGCATGCCACAAATGGCCCACGAAAAAGAAAAATCCTAAAACAAAATGAGAGGTAGCCAACCAACTTCGGGGAGATACATAATTTACCGCATTAATCTCGGTAGCTACACCACCCACGGAATTCAAAGAACCCAAAGGAGCATGAGTCATATATTCCGCCGAACGTCGTTCTTGCCAAGGCTGTATGTCTTTTTTCAGCCTACTCAGGTCCAAACCATTAGGACCCCTTAGAGGTTCCAACCAGGGAGCACGAAGATCCCAAAAGCGCATTGTTTCTCCTCCGAAGATAATCTCTCCGGTAGGAGAACGCATAAGGTATTTACCTAAACCGGTAGGTCCCTGGGCGGACCCCACATTAGCTCCAAGACGTTGGTCTCTAACTAGAAAAGTGAACGCTTGAGCTTGAGAGGCTTCTGGGCCGGTAGGCCCATAGAATTCACTGGGATAAGCTGTATTGTTGAACCAAACAAAACAACAAGCAATGAAACCAAAGACAGAGAGAGCCCCTAAGCTATAAGACAAGTAAGCTTCTCCAGACCATACAAACGCACGACGGGCCCATGCAAAAGGTTTGGTTAAGATATGCCAGATACCCCCGAAGATACAAATAGAACCTAACCATACATGTCCCCCAATTATATCTTCTAGATTGTCCACACTAACAATCCATCCCTCTCCCCCAAAGGGGGACTCGAGTAAATAACCAAATATAACACTTGGGCTAAGAGTCAGGTTCGTAATTTTTCTTACATCCCCACCACCAGGAGCCCAGGTATCATATACACCTCCAAAATACAAAGCCTTGAGCACTAGAAGAAAAGCACCAACACCTAGCAAGATTAGGTGAATACCTAAAATTGTGGTCATTTTGCTTCTATCTTTCCATACATAACCAAAAAATGGAAGGGATTCCTCGAGAGTTTCGGGTCCTATAAGTGCATGGTAAATACCACCGAAACCTAGAACTGCAGAGGAAATCAAGTGAAGTACCCCAGATACAAAATATGGAAAAGTGTCCACGACTTCCCCACCAGGACCTACTCCCCATCCTAGAGTAGCTAGATGGGGAAGTAAAATCAATCCTTGTTCATACATAGGCTTTTCCGGTACGAAATGAGCCACTTCAAATAAGTTCATTGCTCCAGCCCAGAATACAATTAATCCGGCATGGGCTACGTGGGCCCCAAGTAATTTACCAGACAAATTGATAAGTCGAGCATTACCGGCCCACCAAGCGAAACCGGTGGTTTCTTGGTCACGACCAGCTAAAGCTAGAGTTCCATTAAAGAGCGTTTCCACGGGGTAGAACCTCCTCAGGGAATATAAGGTTTTCATGAGGCTGATCCTGAGCCGCCATCCAAGCACGAATACCTTCGTTTAAGAGGATATTTTTTGTATAGAAAGTCTCAAATTCAGGATCTTCTGCTGCACGGATCTCCTGGGAAACAAAGTCATAGGCACGTAAGTTTAGAGCTAGACCAACTACTCCAATGGCACTCATCCATAAACCGGTCACTGGCACAAATAACATAAAGAAATGTAACCAACGTTTATTGGAAAAAGCAACTCCAAAGATTTGAGACCAGAAGCGGTTAGCGGTGACCATGGAATAGGTCTCTTCAGCTTGAGTTGGGTTAAAAGCACGGAACGTATTTGCACCATCACCATCTTCAAATAAAGTATTTTCCACAGTAGCACCATGAATAGCACATAGAAGAGCAGCACCCAATACTCCGGCAACTCCCATCATATGAAATGGGTTCAAGGTCCAATTATGAAACCCTTGAAAGAAGAGGATAAATCGAAAGATAGCTGCTACGCCAAAACTAGGTGCAAAAAACCAACCAGACTGGCCCAATGGATAGATCAGGAATACGGAAACAAAAACAGCAATTGGAGCAGAGAATGCAATTGCATTATAAGGTCGCAATTGTACAGATCGAGCAAGTTCGAATTGGCGTAGCATGAAGCCTATTAGACCAAAACCACCATGAAAAGCAACGAAAGTCCATAGACCACCTAATTGACACCAACGAGTAAAATCTCCTTGTGCTTCAGGACCCCATAATAGCAGCAGGGAATGTGCTAAACTATTAGCAGGAGTAGAAACTGCGGCGGTCAAAAAATTACAGCCCTCCAAATAAGAACTGGCCAATCCATGAGTATACCATGAAGTTACAAAGGTTGTACCCGTGAACCATCCACCTAGGGCAAAATAGGCACAAGGAAAGAGCAATAGACCAGACCAACCCACAAAAACGAAACGGTCCCTACGTAGCCAGTCATCCGCAATATCAAATAAATTTTTTTCTTCTTTGGAAGACTTTCCAAGAGCTACAGTCATAGTGATCCTCCTATTGAACTATTTCGACCATTTCCGAGCACCCTATATCATCAAAAGGTATACGATGGTTTGATCATCTACGGACAACAGATTATCCATCATCCCTCCCAAAAGATTCGGTTCCGAAGATTTCTTGTTGGCACACATATTTCACTTTCATTGAACCAAACCAATCCAATATAGGTAAATGCATGATAGCTCGATTCCAAGTTTTTCATATTAAGTTCCTATCTGATCTTCGAATAATCAAGTAACATCAATGAAATAACGGAGGCAGGTGAGCTTTTCTTTTCCCCTCAGTTCTTTATCAGATTCTATTCTCAATCTCTATTCCATTCAATATTTGAAATATTGAATTTATTATTCATTCTTTAACCCTCTCCAAGATCTTATGGAAAAATCAATAAGAGTATTTCTATCGATCCCATCAATCTTTATGTATATTCTTATTGCTATATCTTCGTCCGATACGAATGAATTTACAAGAACAAGAAGGAGTAAATGCTTTTCTAACCCATAGAACGAAAGGAAATAATTCCTAAGATTTGTCCTTTTCCTTCTCTTCGAAGAGAAAAAGGATACTTATCTATTTTACCATTGTAATAGAAAAGTTCAAAGTTCCTTTCTTTTTTTTTTTTTTTTTTTCTCTTCTCTCTATATCTTAATTTCGATCTATTTCTCATTGGTGGAATAAGCAAAGGGAAATCGTTAATATGGGAATGTTTGATATATCGAGATAGAATTCAACATTCGTATATAGATTCTATTATATACATATGGATCAACCTATTCCTAGAGTTAAAGAGAAAGGGAATTCCATTTTGTCTGTGATTCAGAATACACTCCCATATTCATCCCTTTCCGGGGAGAGAAGATAATAACGATTAATTCGACGAAACATTCGATAGCTGAATAAGCGAGTTCGATCGATAATATCGATCAATTTTGGATAATTCAACGAAAAGATCCACTTTCATAATCTCCATCAAATCTCGGTATCAGAGTAGCTGATACATCCCTAACTTAATGGGTCAGATTCACTTACTTTTTTTTTTTTTCTCAGAACCAATATGAATATTCTTCGATTCCGCAAATTAGTCGGGGGGTCCTTATCTTATATGAAGAACGCAATATTGGTAGAAGGAACATCTCCTAAATATTACCTATCGTTGTTCAACGGAATGTATAGGTGGCCTTGCGCAAACACGAAGAAGTAATCAAATTTGAAAATCGAATTCTCAAATGGGGTTGTGACCATTTCCTGTTGGTATCTATAAAACCTTACCGGGTAGATTCTCTATTTCGTGATAATTATCTATTTCGTAATACATGTGGGAGTTCACGAACGAGCAATACAATAATGATATAAAACCACTGGCATAGAAAAAATTCTTCGGGCCATACTATTGACAATTTCACAGAAATTTGCCTATTATGACGATAGGCAGGCCCCTATCGTCTAGTGGCCCAGGACATCTCTCTTTCAAGGAGGCAGCGGGGATTCGACTTCCCCTAGGGGTACTATGGGAATCTTTCTCCAGGAATACTTATTTGGTATTCCAAACACTTTCAATTCATTGTTCCTGGGTCGATGCCCGAGTGGTTAATGAGGACGGACTGTAAATTCGTTGGCAATATGCCTACGCTGGTTCAAATCCAGCTCGACCCAATGCCAACTTTACCAACCCATCATCGATATGAAATATTCATGTCAATCTTCGATATTGATGGAAAGGTAACTGGTTATTGAATCCCCGATCTGTCTATATCTTTATATAGATATGTGTTATATAGATATGTGTATATATCTATATGGATATGGAACAGAACGAATGGGTATTTTTTAAATGAAAGGAAAAGGGATAATAGAAGGAAGAGAAAGAGAAAGATCAGATCTTTCATTGATCTGGCACTAATCTAATCTGTATTAAGAATCTGATAGTAAATGTACTGTACTGTGCACCTATTGGGATTGTAGTTCAATTGGTCAGAGTACCGTCCTGTCAAGACGGAAGTTGCGGGTTCGAGTCCCGTCAGTCCCGATCCAATAAGTTGATCAATTCCTCTTCTAAATCATCTGAAGAAGAATAAAAAAAAAAAAGAATGGGGGTAAACGCATTTTGCGGTAGAAAAAACCCATATTCATCCATGTCTATAGACATCTATGTAGATATAGATGTGGATAGATATCCATCAAATCCAGAATGGATTCTCTAATTCTGTAACCATTTTGGTAAGAACATTTCATTCTCATGGTGATTTGTGACAACACAAACACCTATTTACCTCATGAAATATTTCATTCTCTGAACAGATATTCGTGGGAGTATAGAGAGATCTGAGAGGAACACAGAGGTAGTCTTCCCAAGTAATAATCTCGTGGAGGTCGGTCCCTCTAGATCATTCCTGATGATACCCAGTATACACCCCTCCATCTCTTTCCTGTTCATTCTAAAAGACATGTCTAATATTGTTATTATTCCACACTCGCTAGTATCTTTTTCTCATGACCAGCCATATCATAGATCCTTGAACACTGCAATTTTTAAGAATTCTCATGTAAGAATTGAATGATCCTTGGACTTCCTATTCAAAATAGTTTTTATAGTTCCTGGGTCATGGGTTATCCCCCCGGAGAAAATTTGAACTATCATTTCTTTGTCATGGGGAATTAGTGCAATTTTGGGTATCTCTCCTACTCGAATCGGGAGAACTGTCCGATCCATCCTTGTTCATTTCCTCGATCCGTAGGATCGATTCTCCATATATACATCTCATATTGGGACATACGGGGTACTGATAAAGATGTACTCTCTCCAATGATGTAGGGTTTTCCCTACCCAATTGGTCCTATCAAAATAGGAAATTGATCAGAATATGAGATTCTTAATACTATTCATCGAATCGGTCTTTATCCTACTTTTCTGTCTTCCGAATAGCAATTTGGATTATCATTAACTTCACCCGTTCAGGGTGATTCTTCCCTCATATCCCTACCATATCTGTAACGCTTAGGCCTATGTCCAATAGAATCTGTATTAGTGGCAAAATCTTATTGCATAAGTAAGGCGATAAATGTGACTATATGAGTTGAGTGGGACAAATATGATCGATTGGGAATCAAATTACTGGATCCGGTATGAATAAAGGATCATATTATGTTATACTCATTTCCATTGAGTAATTCATTAGATCCATCAGATTTTGCTATTCAAATTGATTCTATTCGTCCAATCTCATACTCCAGGGATTCAATCAATCACATTTATGGATCCTTAAAAGGGATTCATCATCTTTATGAGATCAAATCTCGAGTTATTGTAGAACGAAGTGAAAATGATAAGATCACGGAAGTAAATATTCTCGCATTTATCGCTATTGTACTGTTCATTTCAGTTCCTACTGCTTTTCTACTTATCATTTACGTAAAAACAGTCAGTGAAAGCAATTGATTCATACCGAATTTGAGTTTTTACTCATGACTAGATAAATTGAAAGGATCCAAATCCTTAATCTTAAATAGATGATAAGTAATAGGCGATAAGTTGTATTTATCAATTATATCACGGGGTATAAATTGATTCTGAGAATAGGTAGTACGAAAGAAAGGGTTATATAGCCCTTTCTTTCGTACTACCTATTCCGCATTGCATATATATCTATATCTATGGATATATCTGAATAGCATTTGTCCCTATGGGAAAAATTCTCTATTTTAGATAGAAATACTACATTCTATACCCTCTAATATATATATATATATATAGGATTAAGACCTGGTGCCGTAGCAGAGACAGGGCTAATCGCAATAGGTAGACTTCTATATGCCCTTTAAAAATAGAGACCTAATAGATACAGGGCAGAGATTTGATTCTGAACGTACTTTAAAAATATCGTTTTGGATCGAAGTTTAATATACTTCTATGGGGCGGGCATAGTGGATATGGAACTTGAAATGGCATGATAAAAATCATTCATATGGAAAAGGAATCTATGGTTAAGATAGCTCAATATGCTCCATATTTATCCGAGAACAGATCTGTATCAAATTAGATCAATTTGAAATTATCTGAGGAAAATGTAGACTAATTCATACGTTTTTGGTTTTGATTTCTGCCCTCTCTGTAGAACATGGATAGGTAGAACCGACCGAGTCTGACATGAGCCTAAGTATAAAGATCCTGGATATATCACAAAAAGAGGATAGGACAGGCGCATCCGAAATCAACCCAATCGATCTTTTCATTTCGAAAAGAAATTGATTGGAGAGAACGAGATTCTCGGTTCATTTGAGAGAAGAACTAGTTCATCAAAACTTGAGATTGAGGAAGAATCCAATTTCTCATAGGAAAAGGGTAAGAAATTGATTCTATTATGCATATCCCTTGCGGAAAGAAAGGGAAAAGAGTTCTATAAAAGAAGAAAAAATCGTTCTATAGAACGAATATTCAATTTTCGGGATAGGAAGAACTCAATATTCCTAGGTCCTTACGAAATCGAAGATATTTTCATTATTGAATGATTTGGAACAAAACGATTGATTGAGAATTGCATTAGATTCTTAGAGTCCACTTCTTCCCCATACCACGAGTGAAAGAGAGAATGTAAAAACTACCATTAGAGCAGCCCAAGCGATACTGACTATATCCATACGAATTGTGTTCTCTATTTACAAAAAAATTATTCCATTATCGATCACTGATGATAAGGGAACTAATCACAATAACGCAAAGTCGAAATTAGATCCTTTCCATTCCAAACGTTGTTGACGAGTCTCTCTGAGAGATCCATAGATTCACTTGTTCTTCGGAACAAGTTTCTATAAACTTCCCTTATTCCCACAGGTTCGTCTATTTATGACAGGATCAAAAGGCGATGGGCCACATTGGTAATATGGAGCAGCTTAAGTTGTCTCCAGAGGTGATATAATGGAAATCCAAACTCTTCCTTCTCTTTCGCTCTCTCCACCTAACCAGGCGACACCCGGATTTGAACTGGGGATAAAGGATTTGCAGTCCTCTGCCTTACCACTTGGCTATGTCGCCGAACCATTATGGAAATGTAATAGAAAGATCAAATACTATTTCTCATTCAATCTCATTATAACATTGAACAGGTGCTAAAGTCAACCACCAAGGAAATGTATCAGATCCTTTCTTCGTCATTCAATCTCATTATAACATTTGATAAGTGTTCAAATCAATCTTGTTCAATGGTTTGATCCATTTGTTCATATCTCCGTTTCAAGTAAATGGGAGTATCAAAGGACCTTTCCTCTATTCAATTATACGTATATCTGGATATAGGTAGAATTTCACGGGATATAGCGAACGAGATATACATTTTCGTCGGATTGATTCTTATGGATCAATAAGGAATAACGAAATAGGTTCTTTTTATGGACGGGAAACTTCCAATGCTATTAGATGAAAATAAGGGAACGTCTACAATCCCTGAATTTGGGAAAATACAATTCGAAGGATTCTGTCGTTTCATTGATCAAGGCTTAATCGAGGAACTTCAGAATTTTCCGAAAATTGAGGATACAGATCAAGAAATTGAATCTCAACTATTTGGAAATAAATATGAATTAGCAGAACCCCTGATCAAAGAGAGAAATGCTGTATATCAGTCCCTTACATATTCCTCTGAATTATATGTACCAGCAAGATTGATTCAGAGGAATAGTAGAAAGATACAGAAACAAACTGTACTTATTGGAAATCTTCCCTTAATGAACTCTCAAGGAACCTTTGTAGTAAATGGAATTTCCAGAATCGTGGTCAATCAAATATTACGAAGTCCCGGTATTTATTACAGTTCGGAACCAGACCAGAGTGGAATCACTCTATATACCAGCACTATAATTTCAGATTGGGGAGGAAGATCAAAATTAGAGATTGACGGAAAAACAAGGATATGGGCTCGTGTGAGCAAAAAACGAAAAATATCTATTCCAATTCTACTATCAGCTATGGGTTCAAATCTCGGAGAGATTCTAGACAATGTTTGCTATCCAAAAATATTCTTATCTCTCCTGACCGAGAGACAAGAACAAAAGGAATATCTTCGGTCGAAGAAAAATGCCATTTCGGAGTTCTATAAGAAACTCTATTGCGTAAGTGGCGATTTGGTCTTTTCCGAGTCTCTATGTAAAGAATTACGAAAAAAATTTCTCCAACAAAGATGTGAATTAGGGAAGATTGGTCGACGAAATCCGAACCAAAAGCTGAATCTTGATATACCCGAGAACGAGATTTTTTCATTACCGCAAGATGTATTGGCTGCTGTGGATTACTCGATCAGAGTTAAATTTGGAATGGGTACACTTGATGATATGGATCATCTAAAAAATCGGCGTATTCGTTCTGTAGCAGATTTATTACAAAATCAATTCGGATTAGCTCTAGGTCGTTTGGAAAATGCAGTTCGAAGAACTATACGCAGAGCAACTAAGCGCAAATGTTTACCAACTCCTAATAACTTGGTAACTTCAACTCCATTAACAACTACTTTTCAGGATTTTTTCGGCTCACACCCCTTATCCCAATTTTTGGATCAAACTAATCCATTGACAGAAATAGTTCATAGGCGAAAATTAAGTTATTTGGGTCCCGGAGGATTGACGGGGCGAACTGCTAGTTCTCGAATACGGGATATTCATCCTAGTCATTATGGGCGTATTTGTCCGATTGAGACGTCCGAAGGAATGAATGCTGGACTTGTTGCATCATTAGCTATTCGTGCAAGGATTGGTCATTGCGGCTCTTTACAAAGTCCATTCCATAAAATCTCTGAGAGATCGGAAGAAGAACATATGGTTTATCTATCATCGGGAGAAGATGAATACTATCGGATAGCCACAGGAAATTCTTTGGCGTTAAATCAAGGGATTCGAGAGGAACAAGTTACTCCAGCTCGATATCGACAAGAATTCTTAGCTATTGCATGGGAACAAATCCATTTTCGAAGTATCTTTCCTTTCCAATATTTCTCCGTTGGAGTTTCCCTCATTCCTTTTCTCGAGCATAATGATGCGAATCGCGCTTTAATGGGTTCGAATATGCAGCGTCAAGCAGTTCCACTTTTCCAACCTGAGAAATGTATTGTCGGAACTGGATTAGAAGGTCAAGCAGCTCCAGATTCAGGAAGTGCAGCTATAGCCACACAAGGGGGAAGGATCACGTATATCGATGCTGGAAAAATCACTTCATCGGTTGATGGAGACACTGTAGGAACAGAATTGGTTACATATCAACGTTCTAATAACAATACTTGTATGCATCAAAAACCTAGGGTTCGCCGAGGGGAATATGTGAAGAAAGGACAAATTCTGGCGGACGGTGCAGCTACAGTAGGGGGAGAACTCTCTTTGGGAAAAAACATATTAGTAGCTCATATGCCATGGGAAGGATACAATTTTGAAGACGCAATACTCATTAGTGAACGTCTGGTATATGAAGATATCTATACCTCTTTTCATATCGAAAGATATGGAATTGTAACTTGTATGACAAGCCAGGGCCCTGAGAGAATCACTAAAGAAATACCTCATTTAGATGCTCATTTACTCCGTCATCTAGATGGAAATGGCCTTGTAATGCTAGGATCTTGGGTAGAAACAGGTGATGTTCTAGTGGGTAAATTAACACCTCAACCAGCAGAAGAATCATTGCGTGCCCCGGAAGGAAGATTATTACAAGCCATATTTGGTATTCAAGTGTCTACCGCAAGGGAAAGTTGTCTCAGAGTACCCATAGGTGGAAGAGGCCGGGTTATTGATGTGAGATGGATCCATAAAGAAGAGAATTTTGGTGATAATGCAGAAGTGGTCCACGTATATATCTTACAGAAACGTAAAATACAAGTGGGCGATAAAGTAGCCGGAAGGCATGGTAATAAAGGTATTATTTCGAAGATTTTGCCTAGACAAGATATGCCTTATTTGCAAGACGGAACATCAGTTGATATGGTATTAAACCCATTAGGGGTACTTTCACGAATGAATGTAGGACAGATCTTTGAATGTTTGCCCGGTTTAGCAGGGAACTTGATGAACAGACATTATAGAATAACACCTTTTGACGAAAGATACGAGCGAGAAGCTTCGAGAAAACTAGTGTTTCCTGAGCTCTATGGAGCTAGTGAGCGAACAGCTAATCCATGGGTATTTGAACCTAATCATCCCGGTAAAAATAGGTTAATTGATGGAAGAACAGGAGATACTTTTGAACAACCTGTTACAACAGGAAAAGCTTATATGCCGAAATTAATTCATCAGGTTGATGATAAAATCCATGCACGTTCCAGTGGACCTTATGCACTTGTTACACAACAACCTCTTAGAGGAAAATCCAAACGGGGAGGGCAACGAGTAGGAGAAATGGAAGTTTGGGCTCTAGAAGGTTTTGGTGTTGCTTATATTCTGCAAGAGATGCTTACTCTTAAATCTGACCATATTGGAGCTCGTCATGAAGTACTTGGTGCCATTATCACTGGAGGACCAATACCTAGACCTGGTACTGCTCCAGAATCTTTTCGATTGCTCGTTCGAGAACTACGATCTTTAGCTCCAGAATTGGATCATGCTATTATATATGAAAACGACTTTCAGATAGATAGGAAGGAAGTTTAATCAAAATGAATCAGAATCTTTCTTTTATGATCGACCGGGATAAGCATCAACAGCTTCGAATTGGATTAGCTTCTCCTGAACAAATCTGTGCTTGGTCCAAGAGAATTTTACCTAATGGAAGGATAGTTGGACAGGTGACTAAACCCTATACTTTACATTATAAAACCAATGAACCAGAAAAAGATGGATCGTTCTGTGAAAGAATCTTTGGACCTATCAAAAGTGGAGTTTGTGCTTGTGGAAATTCTCGAGTGATCGGAAATGAAAAAGAAAACTCAAAATTTTGTGAACAATGCGGAGTTGAATTTGTTGATTCTCGAATTCGAAGATATCGAATGGGATACATCGAACTGGCATGTCCAGTGGTTCACGTATGGTATTCAAAACGCCTTCCCAGTTATATTGCGAATCTATTAGCCAAACCTCTCAAAGAATCAGAAGGCCCAGTATATTGCGATGTGCGACTTGATCACAAATTCCGATTCTGCAGATCCGGAATAAGGAACTGTCATCCTATTCAATCTCATTGGGATGCCTTTAGCTCTGACATGTCTCTCAGGAGAAATAGTATGAAGCTCAGAATCACAAGCATCTAGAAGAGATGTTGAGAAAGAGGAATGGGTCCAGGGTTTATATATTCCATATTAAATTGCTATTAGACTTCGTGAAAAACACTTCTTTTCTTTCGTATAATGGAATTCAAGAGTCATTCTCTTTCATTTTGATCATCCCTGAATCAATGTATTCCGGACCAATTTAATCAGATATGGCTGTAGGAGTCTATTCATCGCATATATGCTTCAAATAGCATTGCAACCATCGAAGTAGAGCAAGGACCTAAAGGATCAAATGGAACGAGATACAGACAAGTAAATCCCTCATGAGTCTCAAATTCAAATGAATCGGAGGTATTTCCGAAATGTATCGTTGGGGGGAAAGGAGACTACTCAATAATTCCATCTTTATGCCGTAATACGATAGAGGAGTAGAGGAAAAATTCCACTTGGAACTTGAGTAAAGAGTAGCTATTTGGTCCTTTTTCCGGAGCAAAAGGAGTTCTTCTTCAAAGAACTTTCCGTTCCGGTACAGCTGCTTGAGCCGGATGAGAGAAAACTTTCACGTCCGATTCCGAGGGGGGGGGGAAATAACCTATCTCAATCTTTTTATTGCTAGGCCCATAGCTAACAAACCAACTTCATTACGATCACGGGGTCCATTCAAATATGAAATTCAATCCTGGAGGGATATTATCCCTCATTATTTTTCTGCTCGGGGCTTTGGGGCATTTCGACATAGAGAAATAGCTACTGGAGGAGATGCTATCAGGGAACAACTAGCTGGTCTGAATCTGCAAATTCTGATGGATCGTTCATATATGGAATGGAAGAGATTGGGGAAACAGAAATCGGCCGGAAATGGATGGGGAGATAGAAAAATTCAAAGAAGAAAGGATTTTTCGGTTAGACGCATGAAATTAGCTAAACATTTCCTCCAAACAGATATAGAACCAGAATGGATGGTTTTATGCCCATTGCCAGTTCTTCCTCCTGAACTGAGGCCAATCGTTCAATTAGGTGGAGGTGAACTGATCACTTCAGATCCAAATGAACTTTATCGGAGAGTTATCTATCGGAATAATACTCTTACCGATCTATTAGCAAGAAGTAGATCTACGCCAGGGGGATTAGTTATTTGTCAAAAAAAATTGGTCCAGGAAGCCGTAGATGCACTTCTAGATAATGGCATTCGTGGACAACCAATGAGAGACAGTCATGATAGACCTTATAAATCGTTTTCAGATGTAATCGAAGGCAAAGAAGGAAGATCTCGTGAAAATTTACTTGGTAAACGAGTTGATTATTCAGGTCGTTCTGTCATTGTGGTGGGCCCCTCCCTTCCATTACATCAATGTGGATTACCCCGAGAGATAGCAATAGAGCTTTTTCAAGCATTTGTAATTCGTGGTCTAATTAGACGACATTTTGCTCCCAACTTAAGGGCTGCGAAAAGTATAATTCGAGATAAAGAACCCATTGTATGGGAGGTACTTCAAGGAGTTATGCAAGGACACCCTGTATCGTTAAATCGAGCACCCACCTTGCACAGATTAGGTATACAAGCATTTCAACCTATTTTAGTAGAAGGGCGTGCCATTCGTTTACATCCATTGGTTTGTGGGGGATTTAATGCGGACTTCGACGGGGATCAGATGGCTGTTCATGTACCTTTATCTCTGGAGGCTCAAGCAGAAGCTCGTTTACTTATGTTTTCTCATACAAATCTATTGTCTCCAGCTATTGGAGATCCCATTTCCGTACCAACTCAAGATATGCTTCTTGGACTTTATATATTAACGGTCGGAAATAATCAAGGTATTTATGGAAATAGGTATCACCCATATTACTCTAAATATAATATCTTTTCCTGTAAAAAACCTTCTTTTTATAGTTATGATGATGCGCTCGGGGCTCATTGGCAAAAACGAATTGAATTAGACAGCCCTTTATGGCTTCGGTGGGGGGTAGGTTTACGTATTATTACCTCAGTAGATCGAGAAGCCCCTATCGAGGTTCAATATGAATCTTTGGGTATCTTCCATGAAATTTATGAACATTACCGAATAGGAAAAAATGAAGTAGGAGAAATACTCAGTATATACATTCGGACAACTGTTGGTCGTATTCGTTTCGATCGAGAAATAGAAGAAGCCATACAAGGCTTCTCTCGGGCTTCTGAACACCCGAATAAATCGCTACCAGCTATCATAATATAATGTTTTTAGTCCCATAATCATCTCGTTCATGCGGAAATCAAAATTGAGGAAGCCCTAGGATAACTGGCTCGAACCCATTGTTGGATCTTGCTTACGAAAATGCGGAGGTTTTTCCCTATGGCAGAACGGGCTAAATTGCTTTTTCATAATGAAGCGATGGATAAAACTGCCATGAAACAACTTATTAGCAGATTAATAAATCACTTCGGAATGACATATACATCAAATATTTCGGATCAACTTAAGACTTCAGGTTTCCAACGAGCTACTGATGCGGCTATTTCATTAGGAATTGATGATCTTCTAACAGCACCTTCCAAGGGATGGCTCGTCCAAGATGCGGAACAACAAGGTTCTATTTCGGAAAAACATCATCATTATGGGAATGTACATGCAGTGGAAAAATTACGTCAATCAATTGAGACATGGTATGCTACAAGTGAATATTTGAGACAAGAAATGAATCCTAATTTCAGAATGACCGATCCTTTTAATCCAGTACATATGATGTCATTCTCAGGATCCAGAGGAAGTACATCTCAGGTTCACCAATTAGTAGGTATGAGAGGATTAGTGTCAGATCCTCAAGGACAAATCGTTGATTTACCCATTCAAAGTAATTTCCGCGAAGGACTTTCTTTAACAGAATATATCATTTCCTGTTATGGCGCTCGTAAAGGGGTTGTGGATACTGCTGTACGAACATCGGATGCCGGATACCTCACGCGTAGACTTGTTGAGGTGGTTCAACACATCGTTGTACGTAAAACAGATTGTGGTACTATCCAAGGTATTTTTGTCAATCTCATTCAAGGTCGAGAGAGGATCAAGAATCGAATTGTTCTACAAACACTAATTGGTCGCGTGTTAGCGGACGATGTATATATAGATATGAGATGCATTGCCACGCGTAATCAAGATATTGGGGTTGGACTTGCCCATCAATTAATAACCCTTCGAGCACAACCAATCTATATACGAACCCCTTCGACTTGCAAGAGTCTATCTCGGATCTGCCGATTATGCTATGGTCGTAGTCCTACTCATGGTAACTTGATCGAATTAGGAGAAGCAGTAGGCATCATTGCGGGCCAATCAATTGGAGAGCCAGGAACTCAACTAACACTAAGGACTTTTCATACCGGTGGGGTATTTACAGGTGATATTGCAGAACATGTACGAGCTCCTTTCAACGGAAAAATTGAATTCGATGAAAATTTGGTTTATCCCACGCGTACACGTCATGGGCATCCTGCTTTTATGTGCCATAATAACTTATCCATCACTCTTGATGGTCAAGATCAGGTACATGACTTAACTATTTCACCACAAAGTTTGCTTTTGGTTCAGAATAATCAATATGTGGAATCGGAACAAATTATTGCCGAAGTTCATGCTAGAACATCTCCTTCGAAAGAGAAAGTTCGGAAACATATCTATTCTAACCTAGAGGGAGAAATGCACTGGAGTACCAATGTGTGTCATGCACCTGAATATGTACAGGGTAATGTTCATCTCATACTCAGGACAAGTCATTTATGGGTATTATCGGGGGGTATACACGGATCCAGCGCGGTATCCTTTCCATTTCATAAGGATCAAGATCAAGTAAATGTTCAACTTCCTCTTGCCAAACATGAATTACTTCCGGATTATTCGGTGAATCAAGATCGAATGAAACACAAATCAGTTGACTCGAACTTTTATGGAAAAGAAGAACAAATCTCCAGTTATTCAGAAATTGATCGGGTCATATCCAACGAGCATTGGGATTCTATCTATTCTACCATTTCTTCTGATAATTTCAATATTTCAGGGAAAAAGCAAAGAAATAGATTCTTCGTCCCATTGCGATACGATAAAGAACGGGGAAATAAGGGAATATCTCGTCCCAATCTTATTATTAAAATATCCAGAAATGGTATTTCACAGAGAAATGACATTTTTGCTGTTTCGGATGACCCTCGATACAGAATAAATAGTTCAGGAATTATCAAATATGGGACTATAAAGGTCGATTCGATCGGCAATAAAGAGAATTACCTCGGAGATAAAAGAGCAAGAGGATTCAGATCGAAAGATAAAATGAAAGGAGGTCGCTTTCTTTTCATCCCCGAAGAAGTGCATATCCTATATGAATCTTCGTCTATAATGGTACAAAACAATAGTATTATTCGAGCAGGTACACAAATCACTTGCGATATTGAGAGCCAAGTAGGTGGATTAGTTCGGATAGTAAGAATTAAAAAAAAGATCGAAATGAGAATATTGCCCGGAGATATTTATTTTCCCGGGGAGATACATGGAATATCTCGGCACAACGGCACTTTGATACCACCGGGAAAGATTCTTTTTGATGAATTCCAATCTGAAAATTGGATCTATTTACAATGGATCATACCTCCTAAGGAAAAGCCTTTTGTTCCGGTCCGACCCGTCGTGGAATATGGAATACCTGATGGGCCAGATATAACAGCACCCCTTTCCCTAGATCTATTGAGGGAAGGGGACAACTTGCAAGTTCGAGTTGGTAATTTTCTTCTCTATGGAGATGGTGAACGAATCCAAGTAATTAATGACATAAGTATTCAATTGGTTCGAACTTATTTAGTATTGGATTGGGAGCAAAAAGATTCTATGGAAGAGGCTTATGCCTCTCTTACTGAAGTAAGAACAAATGGGATCGTTAGAAATTTTCTTCAAATTAGCTTGGCGAAATACCCCATCTTGTATATGGGAAAAAGGAAGAATACAGCAGGTTCAAAATCTATGTTTCATAACAAATTGGATCACGCTAATCCCATTTCTTCCAATGAGGAGAGTCAATTACTTAGTCAGCATCAAGGGACTATCCGTGCATTACCTAATGAAAGGGAAGAAGGTGGATCTCTTATGGTCCTGTCACCATCCGATTGTTCCCGAATCGTTTTATCCAAGAGATCTAAACATTATGATATGGTAAATAGATCAATTCAAGATGATTCCATGATGCAAATCATTGAATTGTCGGGTTTATTGGGTAACTTACATAGTATTGCTAACCGTTCTCCGTCCTCCCATTCGATAACTTATAATAAGTATTATAATATTTCATTAAAGGAACAGCCTATTTTTGGCAATTCCGAAAATACTCTCCGAGTACCAAAATGGTATTTTATGGACGAAAATACGGTAGTTTCTAATTTTGGTCCATGCAGGAACATCATTTCTGATCTATTCAATTCAAATAGGTGCTTTCCCTTATCTAAATTTTGCGAAAACCCATTTCCAGTAGTTAGCCTTGGACAATTGATTCGTGAAAGTGTACGTATATCTGAGGATGAACCACTCCCCGGATCTGGTCAGATTATAGCCGTTCATGAGGAATCCTTAGTAATTAGATTAGCTGAGCTCTATTTGGCTACTCGAAGAGCAACTGTTCATGGTCATTATGGAGAAATTATTAACGAGGGAGATACATTGATAACATTGATATATGAAAGATTCAAATCTGGTGATATAATTCAGGGTCTTCCTAAGGTTGAACAATTGTCAGAGGCTCGTTCTATTAATTCAATATCGATGAATCTAGAAAAAAGTTTTGAGGATTGGAACAGAGATATGACGAGATCTCTCGGGAGCCTCTGGGGGTCGTTCATCAGTTCTAAGATAACCATGGAACAAAGTAGAATTCATTTGGTCAATCAGATTCAAAGGGTTTACCGATCCCAAGGAGTGCAAATTTCTGATAAGCATATAGAGATTATTGTACGCCAAATGACATCGAAAGTGTTAATTTCGGGAGATGGAATGGCTGATGTTTTTTTACCCGGGGAACTAATCGAATTATCGCGAGCACAAAGAATGGATCGGGCCCTGGAAGAGGCGACCTACTATCGAACTATGTTATTGGGAGCAACAAGAGCATCTTTGGATACTCAAAGTTTTATATCAGAAGCGAGTTTTCAAGAAACTGCTCGGGTCTTGGCCAGAGCTGCTCTCCAAGGTCGTATTGATTGGTTGAAAGGTTTGAAAGAGAATGTCATTCTGGGGGGGATAGTACCTGCCGGTACCGGATTCAAACAATCTATTTACCATTCAGGGGAACGGAACGAAATTGATCCGAGAACGGAAAAGAATGAGATATTTAGTGGCAAAGTGAAAGATATTTTCTTTCATCATGAAAAAGTATCTGTTTTCCCTTCCCCATTAGGAGGAATTCTCACAATACATTGAACAACCATTATGCGGACGGAAATAGTGCTGATAACCAAATTTATTGTTATATTGATCATATAATAAGAGTATGAAATGAATAGCTCGATAGAATGAATAACTCGCACCATATATGATACGAATAGGCGATCTCTGAAATGCAATCAATTCCGTCGGAATAATTCCACGTTTAAGCCCATGGTATTTCGTTCTTTCGAGAGAAAAAAAGGGGGGGGGGAGAAATGACAAAGAGATATTGGAACATCAATTTGGAAGAGATGATGGAAGCAGGAGTTCATTTCGGTCATCAAGCTAGGAAATGGAATCCCAGAATGGCGCCTTACATTTTTACAGAGCGCAGAGGTATTCATATTATAAATCTGACTCGAACTGCTCGCTTTTTATCAGAAGCTTGTGATTTAGTGTTCGATGCAGCAGGTAAAGGAAAACAATTCCCGATAGTTGGTACGAAATATCAAGCAGCTGATTCAGTAGCATCAGCTGCTATAAAAGCTCGATGTCATTATGTAAATAAAAAATGGCTTGGTGGTATGTTAACCAATTGGTCCACTACAGGAACGAGACCCCGGAAGTTCAAAGATTTGAAGAAAGAACAAGATACGGGACAATCCAATCGACTTCCAAAGAAAGAGGCAGCAATGCTCAAGAGACAATTAGCTCAATTGCAGAAATATTTAGGTGGGATTAAATACATGACAAGTTTGCCCGATATCGTAATAATTGCCGATCAACAAGAAGAATCCACTGCTATTGGGGAATGCATAACTTTAGGTATCCCGACAATTTGCTTAGTTGATACGGATTGTGATCCAGATCTCACGGATATCCCAATTCCAGCCAATGATGATGCTAGAGCTTCAATCCGATTGATCTTGAACAAATTAACGTCATCAATCTGCGAAGGTCATTATAGCTCTATGAAAGGTGAATCAATGAAAAGTTAATTCCTCGTTCTAAAAACCCGGGATCTGGGTATTGACTGAGTTGGCTACTATTTCTAGGTCTCGCAAGAGTGAATTTATTGGGTCGGCTACTATTCCCAAATCTCAGGGAATATATTAAAATCACCATAAATATTCTTATTGAAATGACCATTCCATTTTTCGTGGCCAATATCTTTGATGAAAGTGAGGTAATTGAGAAATTGGTCATTCAACCAAAATCATTTCTTATTGAAGTTAATCTTTGTAAGGGGTAATATGGATATTGTACAATCTTCTATTGACACACTAAATCATTTCTACGAGATATCCGGTGTGGAAGTAGGTCAACATTTCTATTGGCAAATCGGGGGTTTTAAAGTTCATGCACAGGTACTTATAACTTCCTGGGTTGTAATTGCTGTCTTATTAGGTTCAGCTACTATAGCTGTTCGAGATCCACAAACCATTCCGACTGGTGGTCAAAATTTTGTTGAATATGTCCTTGGATTTGTCCGGGACCTGACCAGAACTCAGATTGGGGAAGAAGAATATGGCCCCTGGGTCCCTTTTATCGGAACTATGTTCTTATTTATTCTTGTTTCTAACCGGTCAGGTGCTCTTCTCCCCTGGAAAATAATCCAATTACCTCATGGGGAGCTAGCTGCACCTACAAATGATATTAATACTACTGTTGCTTTAGCTTTGCTCACGTCAGTAGCATATTTCTATGCAGGTCTTGCAAAAAAGGGGTTAGGTTATTTTGGTAAATATATTCAACCAACCCCAGTACTTTTACCGATCAATATATTAGAGGATTTCACGAAACCCTTATCACTTAGTTTTCGACTTTTTGGTAATATATTAGCTGACGAACTGGTAGTTGCTGTTCTTGTTTCTCTAGTACCTCTGGTGGTTCCTATACCTGTGATGTTTCTGGGATTATTTACAAGCGCTATTCAAGCTCTGATCTTTGCAACTTTAGCCGCAGCTTATATAGGTGAATCTATGGAGGGTCATCATTAAATCACTTTCCGATCGGACAGAAGATTTTACGAATCTCGCCCTAACCTATAGATAACTCAAGATGTATGTTAAGAGCGAAAGTGATGTGGAATGTTCTTTGGTATAATTTTTTATAGGATTTCGCTTTCAATGATATATATATATCCCTGTTCTTTTTATTCTTGTTATACCTGTATACCCGGTCAATTGAAGATTCGATTGCTCGGTCATAGTAATAAGAATTATGATCAGTGAACTACTAATTCCATTAATTGGTCAAATCTATCTATTTATATATATATAAATAGATATCTATCCATGTATGCGTGATACAAATGATTAAGATCTCATATAGGGATGTGATATAGAATTACTTATCGAGACGGTACATTACATTCCTTTAGTGAATAAAAATCTGCGTCTATTTTGGATATAAGAAGAAATATTTGTATAGGGGTAGCGCATAAAAAAAAAAAAAAAGTTTTCCTCCATAATCACTTTGATATTTGAATAAGGAACACCTCGAGTTCTTAGTCGTTCCAGCTGAATTGTTATATAATTGAACTATTGGTGAGCAGTCAATAGATGAAATTGCCGCACTATTAACCATTTCTCAACCTTAGTAAGAGGAGATTACCATGAATCCCTTGATTCCTGCTGCTTCCGTTATTGCTGCTGGATTAGCTGTAGGCCTCGCTTCTATCGGACCTGGTGTTGGTCAAGGCACTGCTGCGGGCCAAGCCGTAGAGGGTATTGCGAGACAACCAGAAGCAGAGGGTAAAATACGAGGTACCTTACTGTTAAGTTTAGCTTTTATGGAAGCTCTAACTATTTATGGACTAGTTGTAGCGTTAGCACTTCTATTTGCAAATCCCTTTGTTTGATCCCGTAATCGCTGAAAGATCTGTACCCCTTGTCATTATCGTTATTATTACCCTCTCCAAATAATTTCTTTGTTCAGTCGATCTTTTTAGGGAGGGGCTGATCCAAGGAATAAAGATCAGTTCTCTCCCTATACCTAGTTTAGCCGGAAATATTCCTGACAGGAAGTGGAACGAACAAAGTATTTTATACTACCCCTATAAACACGGGACCTGGGACTGAATAGGTCCCCCGAAATATCCCTATCTGGAACTGGAACAGGAGATAGAGTTGAGTGAGAGAAGAATTCTGTAAAACTTTAATAGCCCTATCTATAAGGGGAGAGCATATGATAAATGGGACTGATTTTTCCTTTTCCTTGGGTTATTGGTCTCCTGCTGGAGGTTTCGGGTTGAATACCAATATTTTAGGAACAAATCTAATAAATCTAAGCGTGGTGCTCGGTGTACTGATCTATTTCGGAAAGGGAGTGTGTGCGAGTTGTTTATTTGAATAATATGGTTGAATCCAACCAGCTGCACGATAGTAAAGTGCATGATCTCAACGAATTACTTCTAAATGGAGAATATGGAAGAACTATAGCATTTCGTAATTGATCGGGAAATGAACTTTTAGTTTCCACTAATCGATAAGAGAAGACATTGAAATGGTTAAAGCTAAACTGCTCGAAGTCCAAGCACAACTGGGTACTCTTTCCACCACTGTGTCAATATGAGATGGGTTAAAAAGGCATAGTTGGAGATTGATCCGATATATAACATTCATATCAATGGAATTATTTGATCCATCCACTGATGGAAATGGTCATAATCTCCTATCCAATTTTGGGTTAAATGCTGAACCGACAACCTACGCAGAAAAAAATGATTATTTGAAAAAAGGAAAAAAGGAGAAATACGAATGAAAGAGGAAGGAAAAAAGAGAGAATAAGAAGAAAGAGAAGAAGGAAAAGGAAAGAACAACTTTGCCGACAATTGAAAATTCCTCTGGTCGGAGGAGCCCTCTAGATTCTATCTAAATTTTACAGAATATGAACGGAAAGGGCAGGCTCGGTAAAAAAAGGAGATCGATATGCCAGAACTGAGCGGGAGAGCCGAATGAATCGAAAGGTTCATGTTCGGTTTGGGAAGAGATCATGAATTCGTGAAATTCATGGATAGATGATCTACTTTCATTAAGTAATTTATTAGATGACCGTAAACAGAAAATATTGAGTACTATTCGTGATTCGGAAGAGCTATACAAGGGAGCTACCGATCAGCTCGAAAAAGCTCGGGCTCGCTTACGAGAAGTAGAAATGAGAGCGGATGAGATCCAGGTAAATGGATACTCTCAAATAGAACGAGAAAAAGAGGATCTGATCAATGCTGCTCATGAAAATTTGGAACGATTAGAGGATTCTAAAAACGAGACCGTTAACTTCGAACAACAAAGAGCAATTGACCAGGTCCGACAACAAATTTCTCGCCAAGCTTTACGAAGAGCTTTGGGAACTCTGAATAGTCGTTTGAATAACGAGTTACATTTACGTACGATCGATCATAATATCAGCATGCTTAGAGCCATGAAAAAACACAACTGATTAGCCTTTATTTTATAGGTCTCATTTTTCAGAAGATAATTAATAGACGCTAATGGTAACCATTCGACCCGACGAAATTAGTAGTATTATCCGTAAACAGATCAAGCAATATAACCAAGAAGTAGAAGTTGTTAATATTGGCATCGTACTTCAAGTAGGAGATGGTATTGCTCGTATCCATGGTCTTGATGAAGTAATGGCAGGTGAATTAGTGGAATTTGAGGATGGTACAGTAGGCATTGCTCTGAATCTAGAATCAAATAATGTTGGAGCTGTATTAATGGGTGATGGTTTGATGATACAAGAAGGCAGTTCCGTAAGAGCAACTGGAAAAATTGCTCAGATACCAGTAAGTGATGCTTATTCAGGTCGTGTTGTAAATGCTCTAGCTCAACCTATTGATGGCAGAGGTAAAATTACAGCTTCCGAATCTAGATCGATCGAATCTCCTGCTCCAGGTATTATTTCAAGACGTTCCGTATATGAACCTCTTCAAACGGGGCTTATTGCTATTGATTCCATGATCCCTATAGGGCGCGGTCAGCGAGAATTAATTATTGGAGACAGGCAGACAGGTAAAACAGCAGTAGCTACAGATACCATTATAAATCAAAAGGGCCAAGATGTAATATGTGTCTATGTAGCTATTGGTCAAAAGGCCTCTTCCGTGGCTCAGGTAGTTAATACATTCCAAGAACGTAGCGCAATGGAATACACCATTGTGGTGGCGGAAACTGCAGATTCTCCCGCTACATTACAATATCTCGCTCCTTATACAGGGGCAGCTCTAGCCGAATACTTCATGTATAATGAACAACATACTTTAATAATTTATGATGATCTTTCCAAACAGGCACGAGCTTATCGACAAATGTCTCTTCTATTGAGAAGACCACCTGGTCGGGAAGCTTATCCAGGAGATGTTTTCTATTTGCATTCTCGTCTTTTGGAAAGAGCAGCTAAATTAAGTTCTCAGTTAGGTGAAGGGAGCATGACTGCTTTACCGATAGTCGAAACCCAAGCAGGGGATGTTTCGGCTTATATTCCCACTAATGTAATTTCTATTACCGATGGACAAATATTCTTATCGGCTGATCTATTTAATGCCGGGATCAGACCCGCAATTAATGTGGGTATTTCTGTATCTAGAGTAGGATCCGCAGCTCAGATTAAAGCTATGAAACAAGTAGCTGGAAAATTGAAATTAGAGTTAGCTCAATTTGCAGAGTTAGAAGCCTTTGCACAATTCGCTTCTGATCTTGATAGAGCTACTCAAAATCAATTGGCAAGAGGTCAACGATTACGTGAGTTGCTCAAACAATCTCAATCAGCTCCCTTGACAGTGGAAGAACAAATAGCTACTATTTATGCTGGAGCAAATGGATATCTAGATATATTAGAGATCGTACAGGTGAGAAAATTTCTCGTTCAGTTACGCGAGTATTTAATAACTAATAAACCTCAGTTTGGAGAAATTATACGCTCTACTAGGGCATTCACGGAACAAGCAGAAGCCCTTTTGAAAGAGGCTATTCAGGAACATATCGAACTTTTTTTACTTCGAGAACAGAAATGAATATTAGACATTTTAGTGGGGCCGTTCCGGGCAAGGAGAAGAGTTGAAGAACGTATTTCAGTACATTTCTGAGCGCAGCAATTGGAGCAATTGAGAAAGATTACGTCCAATAGGATTTGAACCTATACCGGAGGTTTAGAAGACCCCTGTCCTATCCATTAGACGATGGACGCTTTTTGTTCTTCTCCTTTCTTTTTTTTTTTTTACCTTGTTTTTTCTTACCCGTAAGGGATACTTTATCGTGGACAAATTCATCCGTCCACGATGGGATTCTGTAAAGAATAGAGTATATGTCATATGGAAATGGAAAATTCATTTCGAATGAGAAATTGTCCACGGAAACAATTGATATATCTTGAATAAGTAATATGAGCGGGTAGCGGGAATCGAACCCGCATCGTTAGCTTGGAAGGCTAGGGGTTATAGTCGGCGTTAATTCCCAATCTTCAACACCTCTAATTCAGAACCGAACGTGAAAGTTTCGTTTCATTCGGCTCCTTCATGGGGGATAGAGTGAAAGGGATATGAAGAAGAGGAATACTTAGATCAAATCTTTAGGAAAAAAGATTGAATCCGGATCTTATTTCTGTTCCTCCTATCCTCTCTCTTTTATCCTCTCCTTTCCCATCAAATCTGAATTGTTCTATGAATTGAATCCATAACATCTATGTTAGTTCTCATACGTGAATGGACCTGAAATGTGAAATACCTACTCACTTCATAGATGATCCTTCTAGAAAGAGAAAATTGGAAAGCTTCAATATTTCAATAAAAAAATCTTTCTAGTTACCTCGTTCTCTATTTCTACTGGCTCCAATCTTCAGGAAAAGAGTTCCCACCGAGCTCGAACAAAATGCCGGTGACCTCAGTAAACTAAAGTCATCGTTCTATAGCTATTTGGCTCCAACTTATTTTCCCTGTAAGTTGAAGATCTAGTTACGATGAAGAAAAGAGATATCTCTGGATTTCCATCCATGGATTTGTGACTGATCAAATTAAATAGATCGATCTAATCCCGAAAACATTCTGCTTCGCCGTCTTGGAATTGAAAGTGCGTTCTTTTCTCTCATTCCACCCGAATTACGAGAATGTATGCTATTCCTAGCCACGGCATTGATAGGAAAGGATTTGAACCCATCTAGAAATAAAGCTATCGATCGGAACATGGATCGAATTGAAAGATCCTTCAACTATTCAAGTTGGTAATGGAACGAATCACACTTTTACCACTAAACTATACCCGCCACAATTCAATTGTAACATACGGATCGATCTTTTGTCCAACGGGAAGGAGTTCTTAATCTCTAATGGAAGTCCCTATCATTCCATCCCTGGATCTCCACCCCCGGAGATTCAATACTTGATAAAATAGTATTTCATTCTCGGAGATGGCTTATTGTAATTACAAGTTACCTTTGCGAACTGCTAATAAGGCTATTACTAATGGACCTGATATGACTATCAGGGTCAGAACAGTAAGCTGTGCAAGAACCTCTAGATTCATTCTGTTTCAACCCCTTAGATTCTATCGAATTGATAAATGAATAAAATTTTGTCAAGATCAATCACTTTCCACAATCCTTTTTCTTCTTTCTATTTTATCTCTCTTTCCATCTTTTTATTCTGGATCCCATGGGATCTGTTCAGTTAAAATCAGGAACATCCATAGCTATAGCCCCAAGCAGCGGAGATCGTTAAAATAAATAAAAGCCTACTCATGAGAGAGCCCATTCATGTACCAAAATATCCATAGAATTTGGAGAAAGCCCGATACTAGAAAAAAAAAAAAAAAAAAAAATGGACTAATCCGTTTAACTCTTCTATTTAAAGAATGATTGGAGAGGGAATGAAGAGATGACATCGATATCAGAGAGTCAAATTTCGATAGCTCTTATTGCTGCTTTGACAACAAGTATTTTAACTTTCAGACTAGGTGAAGCACTGTATCAATGATTCGTTCGATTCTTCTTACTTATAGATTCTTACTTATAGAAAAGAAGGGCCTGGCCAGCCAGATACTGGCCAGGACAGGTAAAGTGAAGAATCATTTCGGACGAAATGAACAAGACTATTTTCTCTTCGGAAATGTTGGTCCTTATCCGAAAAATTGCTATATCGATCATATTACTGATACAATTTGTACATACTTATATGGTATAGATCTTCACTCTAGTATCGTGCTAAGCACAAACTGCTTTTTCATAATTCGGAGAGATGGCTGAGCGGACCAAAGCGGTGGATTGCTAATCCATTGTACGAGCTATTCGTACCGAGGGTTCGAATCCCTCTCTCTCCGTTCAATAACTTGAGATTCATCCTACAAATCAGCAGATTCCGGATCTTCCTATGGAAGAGATAGATTTTAAATCTCTCCGGAAGAAGAAAAAGAATTATTCTTTACGTCCAGGATTACGTCCAGGATCGTTCGATAGAAATCCAAAAATAAAGAGAGAAACGAAAAATATCACTACTGTGTAAACGAACAACTTAAGAGTAAACATTACGTAATCTCCGGGATCATTATTAGAAGTGTAACAAAATAGATCGTCAATCTTCGTACCACATATTTATACTTTAATACCAAGGAATAATATTCTATTATGAATAACGGAATTGTTTGGATCTACAAGTCATGTGTGAAGATCAATTTGAAAGAAGATGGATAATTTCATTCCTTGTTCTTAAACTTTTTGTTCTTTCCTCTCTCTTCCCCACTTGGGATTGAATGGAAAGATAGGGATTTGAATCCTTATTTACCTAACTGTTTTTGGGTTGGAACAAATTCGGGACTGTTGCAATCAACCGCTCTGCCATTTATCCGAAGAGTTCTCAAGTAATAAAATAAATAGTAATAAAATAAATAGACTCAATTGTTCAACAGAGAAAAATTATGGAAAGAAATAGATTGTGAATTCTCATTTATACTCGTTCTATTCCATAGATGTAACGGATATTTCTCCAATGGGAATATGTCGTTTACATAAAGATAAAAAATAGCTCGAACCGGGCTTGCGATGAGATTTAAATCGACTAAGATGAATACAAGGGTTTCTAATTCAGAAAGATTTAGATCTGGTATCGTTGGGAGGGAACCAGAAGAGAACCTCTGCCCCACAAAATGAGCAGAACAAAAGAGTGGGGGTGATAAAAGAACCTCTTAATCAATGATGGCAATCCAAGAATTTTTACTATATGGGAACTATTGAACCATGATTCGTTTTGAATCGAATGAATTTTTCATTTTTCTTTGTAAAGGATTGAAACTTTAAAATATTATCGGAAACTTACAGCAGCTTGCCAAACAAAGGCTAAGAGAAAAAAGAACACAGGGATAATTGGCATTACATCTACAACTGGATCAAAAATAGCATAAGCCTCGGGTAATTTGGCCAGAAATAGATCATTCAAATGAAGGGCATCATCTAGACAGATATTAGACATAGCTGGCATTTATATTCTCCGATTTATATTCTTTATATTCAAACATTATGTAATATGACGCCCCAAAAAGCATCTCGTCGATCAATTGAAGCTATTCGGCGAGTCTGATTATAGATCTTTCGGGTCGGAAGAGATCGTTTTTTACAAAATATTTTACCTGATTCGATAGATAATGACCAATGAAATAGATATTTTTTTTTTTTTTTTTTTTCTATTATGCTTAATCCTATCAATAACCTATTGGATCATTTTCCCGATTGATACGAACCTATTTTTATTTGATCCAAACACTCTGTTTAATAGGTTGACGAAATACTGAATATTAGTATTCACTAGCACATATACGAATGCGGAGCATCGGATGGAAATGGGGCGTGGCCAAGCGGTAAGGCAGCGGGTTTTGGTCCTGTTATTCGGAGGTTCGAATCCTTCCGTCCCAGACTCATTTTATTGAAACAAATATTGCTATCTCTTTGTCGAAAGAGAAAGGATAAGTAGATAAATGGTAAATCCGATGAAATCGGATCTTCACTTTTGATTTCTCATCATTGCATATACGATACTTATAAAAAGGGAATGTGTCTCCCATGAGACAGACATGGCAAGGGATATCTCTGTGATGTAGGGTGGGAACACAGATCAATTTGAGAGAAAATCTGATCCATGAGATTAGCCTATTGGATGTATGCTGGTCCTGCTCATATTGGAACCTTACGAGTAGCTAGTTCTTTTAAAAATGTCCATGCCATTATGCATGCTCCTCTAGGAGATGATTATTTCAATGTAATGCGTTCTATGTTAGAACGCGAAAGAGATTTTGCTCCTGTAACTATTAGTATAGTAGATCGCCACGTACTAGCACGTGGATCTCGAGAAAAAGTTGTTGAGAATATTCTCCGAAAAGATAAAGAGGAACGTCCCGATCTGATCATATTGACGCCTACATGTACCTCTAGTATCTTGCAAGAGGATTTGCAAAACTTCGCGAACAAAGCATCCAGAATTTCTGATTCCGACGTAATTTTTGCAAATATAGATCATTATCGAGTGAACGAACTTCAGGCGGCAGATAGAACTTTGGAACAAGTGGTTAAATATTATTTGGATAGATCTCACGGACAAGAAACATTGGATCAATCCGTAACAGATGTACCTTCTGCAAATATAATTGGGATTCTCACATTGGGCTTTCACAATCAACATGATTGCCGTGAATTGAGACGTTTATTAAGAGATCTGGACATCAAGATTAATCAAGTGATTCCTGAAGGAGGATCTGTAAAAGACCTTATAAATCTACCAAGAGCTTGGTTCAATTTAGTTCCTTATCGTGAAGTGGGCTTAATGACAGCGATGTATCTGGAGAATGAATTCGGAATGCCTTATGTATCCACAACTCCCATGGGAGCTGTAGATATGGCCGAATGCATCCAACAGATCCATAGAAATGTTAATACCTCGGCTCCCATTTCATCGAATAAAAAGGTTGATTACGAACCCTACATTGATGGACAAACCCGATTTGTTTCCCGAGCTGCTCGGTTCTCGAGATCTATCGATTGTCAGAATTTGACGGGGAAAGAAACAGTCGTTTTCGGCGATGCAACCCATGCTGCTTCAATTACTAAGATATCTATTCGAGAGATGGGAATTCGTGTGAGTTGTACAGGTACTTATTGTAAACATGATGCAGAATGGTTCAAAGAGCAAATTCAAGATTTCTGTGATAAAATACTCATCACAGATGATCATACTGAAGTGGGAGATATGATCGCTCGTGTAGAACCATCTGCAATATTTGGTACTCAAATGGAACGTCATATTGGTAAACGTCTCGATATTCCTTGTGGAGTTATTTCTTCACCAGTTCATATCCAAAGTTTTCCTTTGGGGTATCGGCCCTTTCTGGGTTACGAAGGTACTAATCAAATAGCTGATCCAGTTTATAACTCATTCGCCCTGGGTATGGAAGATCATCTTCTAGATATTTTTGGTGGTCATGATACTAAGGAAATAATGACTAGATCACTATCCACGGGTATAGGCCTGATTTGGGATCCTGAAAGTCGACGAGAACTAAGTAAAATTCCCCACTTTGTTAGGAACAAAGTCGAAAGAAATATCGAGAAATTCGCACAACAAAAGGGCATTGTGAACATTACTACCGAAGTAATCTATGCAGCCAGAGAAGTGTTAGGTATCTAGCTAGGATGATTAATTTATGTCATTCCGTAAATCTATTCCATTTGTACTTGTACAAGAAATTTATTCTATTTATCCAATAGGAGTGAATCGAATTCGATCCCTGTTCCTATCGTATCAATTTCATTAATGACTATTCATAATTATATATGAATTTTTAGATCAGGAATCTTATGGTAAAACTTCGTTTAAAACGATGTGGTAGAAAGCAACGTGCGACTTGAACGACATGATCGGTTCCGTGGATTAAGATATCCACCATTTCATATCCGAATGGAGATGCTCGTAGTTCAACATTTTTTCATTTTATTCCTGCTTTTCTTTGGGAGAAAAAAAAAAAAAAAAAAAATAGGGGAAAGAAAAGGAAAATATAAATATTACATGACGGAGCTTGAGCAGTAAGTATTAATTCATTCATTGATCAGGGGACAGAATCTAAGGTCAGTGTAGATAAATGAGCTATAACGACTTTGTAAGTCCACATTGATTTACGAAATCAGAATGGTTGAATCGGAACAGGTAAACAATTACCGATTATGATGGGTAGGAATATTTCAATAATAAATAGATTCGATCATATAAGGATCAATCATTCATATGATTGCTCAACGTGGACAAATAGCAAAATGTACGTTGCTGTCATTCTAAAAAGATTGGAGACCACCGAAGCAAGATAAGGCTCAGACCTAATGATTAAAAGATGATCGATCTCAGAACAAGAAAATCCTATTTTATGATTGTTCAAACGATTCGATAAAAATGAGAGATCGAGATAGATTAAACATGAAAAAAAAAAATAGGGGAAAGACGGCTCAAAAAGTGGAGGAATAGGATTTTATGATGGTTGAGCATTACCTAAGCATACTTGAGCTATGAGTATGAATTATTTCTTTTTTTTTTTTTTCCTTTTTGAGAAGGAAAAGTACTAAGTTCATATAGCCTATCTATCTATATAGATAGATAGACATAGATCTATAGTAGAAAGATATATGAATCTTATCAAAATTATTATTGCTCGAGCCGTATGAGGAAAAAGCTTCATATACGTTTTCCAGGGGGGGGGATTATAGCCTACCTATCCCAATTAGCTACTTATCGAATTGTTGCAATTAACGTTGAATCTCGAAGAGAAGGAAAAGCTCTTCAGGAAGTGGGTTTTTACGATCCAATGAAGGATCAAACTTATTCAAATGTTCCTGCTATTCTACATTTTCTTGAGAAAGGGGCTCAACCTACAGAAACCGTTCATGATATTTCGGAGAAGGCAGGGATATTTCAAAAATTTCAGACCAATCTTTAGGGAAAGGAATGGATCCAATATTTAGCTTTGTGCAATTGTTTTTTCACCATCCATTTCTATTTTTTGTATTATATATTCATTTAGTCATTCCTGTTCCCATGCGATCTTATATGAAGATGACGAATATGAAAATCTTTTTATCTAGATGGATGAAAGATTGAGTTGATAGAGAGAATAATTAGATCGATAAAATGAGGAGCTTCCAAAATTTTAATTTTGGAGCTCCTTATTCTGTACAAATTTTCATAATGAACGGGACGGTCTAATTCGTTGTCCTTATTGTGAATAAGCCCAAGCCAAGATCTCTTCTCAATGCGCCCGTCCTGCTAATCCAACAATTAATTTCTCTACAACATTCCGGGATTGACAATGATATATTGTGCCGATATAATCCGTTCATATGGAAATATAGATCCTTCCTTCTTGGGTTCACCAGTTCGTTAATGGTTCTTCCAAATTTTAATGATGATTTGGTCGACGGATCAAAAATAACCCCATTTGGATAAATGGCTTGATCCGTAAATGGTAGATAAAAATCTACGTATATATAGATACATATGAATGAACGAGTTAATCATTAACCTAGACATTCACATAGGTTTTTGTTTCCCTCATTCAACGATTATTCAATTTATTTTCTTTCGTATTTGATATTTGAGAACTTCGTATTTATTTTATAACTCCGTATTCGACTTCGATCACATCTATATCCTAATATGGGTTGCTAACTCAATGGCAGAGTACTCGGCTTTTAAGTGCGACTAATATCTTTTACACATTTATATGGAGTAACAAATTCGTCCATACTTTCGGTAAAGTTGTGAGACTATGACTGATCCTGGAAGGGAAATGAATGGAAAAAACAGCATGTCGTTCAAATAAATGATCTTGATGAGACTTGATCTGATCGTATCCGATCAGAACCAAATCTCATCCAAGGAATCAAATGGATGGGAAACGTATATCATATGCATAGATGGATGTGTGATATGCTCATCCATTTCAATGTGATAATTGTGAAATAGGATTGAATCAATTCGCGGTTAAGTCAGGTGAGTCAATGGATAGAGCTAAATGACCTAAATCATAGGGAAAACCAGAGGAACGAGCTTCTGTTCTTCATTTAGATGAGGAATCCCCTTTACTGATCAGGAGTTAAGAGCATATCAGTGTCCATCTATATGGGGGAGGTTTTTCTTATGAATACGATTAGGGATTTATCCGCCCAGAATGAGTCCTAAGTACTCGAGTACGAATGTGTAGGAGAAATGGTATACTGACCGTGTCAATTCATTCCAAAGTCAGGAGAGCGATCAGGTCGCTAAGAGAAAGGATTTTCATTATCTCTCATGTGAGATTTTTAGATAGAAGATCCCTTGAATAGGATCTCTATCTCTCAGATGGATCATTATCTATCTTGTCTTGACCGGATGGATCGCACTATGTATTATTTTGTAACCCAAGAGGTCACTCTCATGAGGGCCATAGCCGAGGTTTTATTGAAAATGGATAAGTTTCGAAGAAATGGAAAGGAAGATACATTCCGGCAGCGGCGTTTTCTATATCCACTCCTTTTTCAAGAAAATCTTTACGCAATTGCTTATGATCATTATTTAAGTAGATCCAGTTCCTTCGAATCGATGGAAAATTCAAGTTACAATGATCGATTCAGTTTCCTAACTGTAAAACGTTTAATTAGTCGGATACGCCAACAGAATGGTTCAATTGTTTCATTTGGAAATTACAACCAAAATAAATTAGTTGGTCACAACAGGAATTTCTATTCCGAATTGGTACTAGAAGGTTTGACAGTGGTTCTAGAAGTTACCTTCTCAATCCAATCGAAACATTATCTAGAAGGAATGAATGAATGGAATAGTTTCCGGTCCATCCATTCCATATTCCCTTTTATGGAAGACAAAATTCCACATTCCAATTTTCTCTTAGATATACGAATACCCCACTCTACTCATCCGGAAATTTTGGTTCGAACTTTTCGTTACTGGATCCAAGATGCTCCTTCTTTACACTCATTACGATCTGTTCTCCACGAACATCGAAATCTTATTCTTTCGGAGAATTTGGATCAATTGATTCTCATCGCTTCGAAAGAAAAGACAAGGTTATCCCTGTTCCTGTGGAATTATTATGTCTATGAATGTGAATCTCTTTTAGTTCCCCTTTGTAAACGATTTTCTTATTCACGATCATTGTCCTATGGAGCTTTTCTAGAGCGAACTACTTTTTATAGAAAGATCGAGCATATTGTCATATTTTCTCATAAATCTATTAAAGATTTGAAAAAAAGTATCTGGTTTTTGAAGGATCCTTCCATTCATTATGTGAAAGATAGAGAAAGATTTCTTATAGCTCTGAGGGGTACTTACCTTCTAGTGAAAAAATGGAGATATCATCTTACAAATTTTTGGCAGTGTCATTTTCATCTCCGGTCCCAACCATATCGGATATCTATCGATGAATTATCCAAGAATTGTTTTTCTTTCCTGGGCTATTTATTTAGCGTCCAAATGAATACTTTCGTGGTTAAGATAAAAATGCTGGATGATTCATTCATTACTGATCCCATTACCAAGGAATTCGATCCAATAGCTCCAACTACGCTTTTGATTGGATATTTAGCTAAAGAAAGGTTTTGTGATATCTCAGGGCGCCCAACTGGTAGATTGGCCTGGACTGGTCTAACAGATGACAATATCCTCCATCGATTTGATCGAATTTGGAGAAACATCTTACATTATTACAGTGGATCCTCAAAGAAAGATGGTTTATATCGTATGAAGTATATACTTCGACTTCCATGTGCTAAAACTTTAGCCTGTAAACATAAAAGTGCGATACGCGTAGTTCGGGAAAGATTCGGTTCAGAACTATTCACGAAATCATCTCCAAAAGAACGAGAATTGATATCTTTGTCTTTCTCAAAGACCCGTTCACAGAGAGAACGAATTTGGCATTCAGATATTCTCCAAAGAAATCCTTTTTGTTAATTCCTGGCGGAATAAACAAAATCTACAAGTAGAAACCCCATTCGACCGATGAAATGTTCATTGAGCAATTGCCAGAATAGAATCGATCCACAATCTATTTTTTTTTTTCGGGAATTAAGATGATTACGAAATATATACATAGAGAAAGCCGTGTGCAATGAAAATTGCAAGCACGGTTTGGGGAGAGATTTTTTCCTCCTATTGAAGGAGGAGATCATCCACTCCATCCGACGAGTTCCGGGTTCGAGTCCCGGGCAACCCAGATGGATCGGATCCAATTCCCATAGGTATCTCTAGCTACTTTTTCCTTGGATCCAATCGAATTGATCTTCATATTCTTATTCACGAGAAATAAAATCTCACACCGAATTCATCTCAAGGGTTCATTCCATTTCTAAATTGCATTGCACTTTACCGCAGTGAATAATTTATTATTAATGGATTATTTTCATTCCAATCTACTATTTATGAAATTGTAAATAAGGAATGTGACGAAATAGATAATATATATATATATATATATATATATATATATACGAAATCTATGGCATCTATGAGGTACATAAATTGAAAATTTCAGATAGATCAATATCTCTTTTAATATTCCCTTATTTGTAAATTACTATACTGAATTGATCTAGAACCTCGGTTGACATAGATATATGAGTCATACTATACTGTTAAATAACAAGCTTCATATGTATGCTTGGGAGCTTCTGATAATTCCATAAACCGAGTTTAACCAACCATGACTGCAATTTTAGAAAGACGCGAAAGCGCAAGCCTATGGGGTCGCTTCTGCGACTGGATTACTAGCACTGAAAACCGTCTTTACATCGGATGGTTCGGTGTTTTGATGATCCCTACCCTATTGACCGCAACTTCTGTATTCATCATCGCTTTCATCGCGGCTCCCCCAGTAGATATTGATGGTATTCGTGAGCCTGTTTCCGGTTCTCTTCTTTATGGAAATAATATTATCTCCGGTGCTATTATTCCCACCTCTGCGGCTATTGGTTTACACCTTTATCCTATTTGGGAAGCAGCTTCCGTCGATGAATGGCTATACAACGGTGGTCCCTACGAGCTAATTGTTCTGCATTTCTTACTTGGTGTAGCTTGCTACATGGGTCGTGAGTGGGAACTTAGCTTCCGTCTAGGTATGCGCCCTTGGATTGCTGTTGCATATTCAGCTCCTGTCGCAGCTGCTACTGCTGTTTTCTTGATCTACCCCATTGGTCAAGGGAGCTTCTCCGACGGTATGCCTCTAGGAATATCTGGTACTTTCAACTTCATGATCGTATTCCAGGCTGAGCACAACATTCTTATGCATCCATTCCACATGTTAGGTGTAGCTGGCGTATTCGGCGGCTCTCTATTCAGTGCTATGCATGGTTCTTTGGTAACCTCCAGTTTGATCAGGGAAACTACCGAGAATGAGTCTGCTAATGCGGGTTACAAATTTGGTCAAGAGGGAGAAACCTACAATATCGTAGCTGCTCATGGTTATTTTGGCCGATTGATCTTCCAATATGCTAGTTTTAACAACTCTCGCTCTTTACATTTCTTCTTAGCTGTTTGGCCCGTAGTGGGTATCTGGTTTACTGCTCTGGGTATTAGCACTATGGCTTTCAACTTAAATGGATTCAATTTCAATCAATCTGTAGTTGACGGTCAAGGTCGTGTAATTAACACTTGGGCTGATATCATCAATCGCGCGAATCTTGGTATGGAAGTTATGCACGAACGTAACGCTCACAATTTCCCTCTAGATTTGGCCGCTGCCGAAGTGACCTTTATAGATGGATAA